AATGAAGTGCCTGAAAAAGGATTATCTTGATAGGATAAATCATACACAAATAATTGTGTCTTCATTAACCCCCAGGAAGTCCTCTATAAAATGTAAATACTGCAATTTAAATTAAATAACGCACTACATTTGATAGAATTAAACTAACCCCTCAAGCATCAAAAGCCCGTGTACCTCATATACTAAAATGTATTTTAAAAAGAAAAAGGTAAGCTAAATAAGCTACTGGGTTCATACCCCACTTATAAAGGTCTGCCCCTTTTCTTTTTAATTTTTAATAATTTAACTAACTTTATACTCTTTATTGTTTTAATATTAGGAAGAGTTATCTCAATTTCATCTAATTCCTGATTAGGAGCATGAATAGGTCTTGAAATTAATTTGTTATCATTTATCCCGCTGATAACAAATCTAAAATATTCAACTTCGACCGAATCAGCACTTAAATACTTTATTGTTCAAGCCTTAGCTTCAACAACTCTACTTTTCGTAGTTTTGGTTTTAACTTTTAACCAAACCTTTTTACCTCAATATAATTTATGCTTAAATACTATTTTAAACTCAGCACTATTAATAAAAATAGGTGCAGCCCCTTTTCATTCATGATTCCCTGAAGTTATGGAAGGATTAACTTGATGAATAAGATTTATCTTAATAACATGGCAAAAAATTGCCCCTATAATTCTAGTGTCATATTGCTTTCTCTACAAATTTATAATTATTGTAATCATTTTAAGTATCTTAATTGGGTCAATTGGTGGATTTAACCAAACTAATTTACGAACATTAATAGCTTATTCATCTATTAACCACTTAGGATGGATATTGAGAAGATTAATTATTTCAATAAGTTATTGATTAACCTACTTTATATTCTACACGATTCTGTCATTATCAATTATTTACACATTTAATTACCTAAATATTTACTATTTCAGCCAAATTTTCTCTATAATGAATAATAATCCGATTATAAAATTTTCATTATTTTGTAATTTCCTATCACTCGGAGGGTTGCCCCCCTTCACAGGATTTTTACCTAAATGAATTACAATTCAAGCTCTTAGTGAAATAAATTTATTTATTATTATCACCATAGTAACAATAACATTAGTAACGTTATTCTTTTATATTCGATTAACTTATGCAGCTTTTATAATTCATTCACTCCAACCTTTATGGAATAAATCAGAAATAAATAAAATAACAACTAATATAATGTTACTAAACTTTTTTTCATTATTTGGCCTAATACTTATTTTTTTCATTTCACTTTTTATTTAAGTTCCAGAATTTAATATATATTCACCTTCAAATTTGCAATTTAAAATCATTATTGAATACAGAACCTTTTTAAGGTTTTAAGTTAAATAAACTAATAGCCTTCAAAGCTGTAAATATAGAAAATTCTTTAAGCCTTAATGGTAAAAGAGATATTTATCCCATAAGTAAATTTACAATTTACTACCTATAATCAGCCATTTTACCAAACGCAAAAATGATTATTCTCAACTAACCACAAAGATATTGGAACATTATACTTTTTATTTGGAATTTGAGCAGGGCTTGTTGGTACAAGCTTAAGTTTATTAATCCGAGCAGAACTAGGTCAACCAGGTTCATTAATTGGTGATGACCAAATTTATAACGTAATTGTTACAGCACATGCTTTTGTTATAATTTTCTTCATAGTAATACCTATTGTAATTGGTGGATTTGGAAATTGATTAGTACCACTAATACTTGCAGCTCCTGATATAGCTTTTCCTCGAATAAATAATATAAGTTTCTGATTATTACCTCCGTCATTAACTTTATTACTAGCTTCATCAATTGTTGAAAGAGGAGCTGGGACAGGTTGGACAGTTTACCCACCATTATCAGCCGGGATTGCCCATGCAGGAGCATCAGTTGATTTAGCTATCTTTAGTCTCCACCTAGCTGGTGTATCTTCTATCCTAGGAGCAGTTAATTTCATTACCACAGTTATTAACATACGGTTATCTTATATAACATTAGATCGAATACCATTATTTGTATGATCTGTAGTTATTACAGCTATCCTACTTTTATTATCCTTACCTGTACTGGCAGGAGCAATTACAATATTATTGACAGATCGAAATTTAAATACATCTTTCTTTGACCCCGCGGGAGGAGGAGACCCTATTTTATACCAACATTTATTTTGATTTTTCGGTCATCCAGAAGTATATATTTTAATTTTACCTGGGTTTGGTATAATTAGTCATATTATTGCTCAAGAAAGTGGTAAAAAGGAAACTTTCGGGGCTTTAGGAATAATTTATGCTATACTTGCTATTGGCCTACTTGGATTTGTCGTTTGAGCCCATCATATATTTACTGTAGGTATAGATGTTGATACTCGTGCTTATTTTACATCAGCAACTATAATTATTGCTGTCCCAACAGGAATTAAAGTTTTTAGTTGATTAGCTACCCTCCATGGTTCCCAATTTACCTATTCTCCTGCCTTATTATGAGCATTAGGATTTGTATTTTTATTTACCGTAGGAGGATTAACAGGTGTAGTTCTAGCTAACTCATCAATCGACATTATTTTGCATGACACATACTATGTAGTTGCTCACTTTCATTATGTTCTTTCTATAGGAGCCGTATTTGCTATTATAGCAGGGTTTGTTCATTGATACTCATTATTTACAGGGTTAACCATAAATAATTTATGGTTAAAAATTCAATTTGTTGCTATATTTGTAGGGGTAAATTTAACCTTCTTTCCTCAACATTTCTTAGGATTGAGTGGAATACCTCGTCGTTACTCAGATTACCCGGATGCGTATACTTCTTGAAATATTATCTCATCAATAGGTTCATTAATCTCATTTATCGCCGTATTATTCTTTTTCTTTATTATATGAGAAAGAATATTTTCAAATCGAATTATTTTATTTTCAGCTCAATTATCATCATCAATTGAGTGGTTACAAAAATATCCCCCAGCTGAACATAGATACTCAGAACTTCCTATCTTAACTAAGTTCTAATATGGCAGAATAGTGCGATAATTTTAAGCATTATATAAAAAGAATTTCCTTTTATTAGAATAATGGCGACATGATCTAATTTATCTCTTCAAAATAGAACATCACCCTTGATAGAACAACTAATTTTTTTCCATGATCACACCTTATTAATTTTAATAATAATTACTATCTTAGTAGGATATTTACTATCCACATTATTTTTTAATAAATTTATTAACCGATTTCTTCTGGAAGGACAAACTATTGAAATTATTTGAACTATTCTACCAGCAATTACTTTAATTTTTATTGCATTACCATCATTACGCCTACTGTATCTACTGGATGAAGTAGATAATCCATCAATTACACTAAAAGCAATTGGTCATCAATGGTACTGAAGCTATGAATATTCAGATTTTTTAAGTGTAGAATTCGATTCATACATAATCCCCACAAATGAGTTATCCATAAATGGATTTCGACTACTAGATGTGGATAATCGAACTATATTACCTGCAAATACACAAGTACGAATACTAATTACAGCTGCTGATGTTCTTCACTCATGAACAGTCCCAGCCTTAGGAGTTAAAGTTGACGCAACCCCCGGCCGACTTAACCAAACTAACTTTTTTATTAATCGACCTGGATTATTTTTTGGGCAATGTTCAGAAATCTGTGGAGCAAATCATAGATTTATACCAATTGTAATTGAAAGAATCCCTATAAAATTATTCATCAACTGAATTAAAATAAATTCTTCATTAGGTGGCTGAAAACAAGTAATGGTCTCTTAAACCACATAATAGTAAATTAGTAATTACTCCTAATGGAAAAAGTTAGTTAAATTATAACATTAATATGTCAAATTAAAATTATTAGTATACTAATACTTTTTGATCCCTCAAATAAGTCCACTAAGATGATGATTATTATTTATATTTTTTATTATACTTCTTCTGCTGTTCTCAATTATAAATTATTACATTTTATTTTACACCTCACAAAAAAAAGATTCAATTAAACTTATAACTAAATCAATAAATTGAAAATGATAACAAACTTATTCTCAATATTTGACCCCTCAACTAATATTCTTAATTTATCTCTTAATTGAATAAGAACAATATTAGGTCTTCTAATTATCCCAAATATATATTGATTAATCCCCACACGATTCAATATATTATGATTTAATATTTTAATAACATTACATAAAGAATTTAAAACACTAATTGGTAGTTCTACTTCCTATGGAAGAACATTTATTTTTGTTACATTGTTCTCTTTTATTGTATTTAATAATTTCATAGGATTATTCCCTTATATTTTTACAAGTACTAGTCACCTAACTATAACTTTAACACTAGCTCTACCCTTGTGACTTAGATTTATTTTATTCGGATGAATTAATCATACAACACATATATTTGCTCATCTAGTACCCCAAGGTACCCCACCGGTGCTTATACCTTTTATAGTTTGTATTGAAACAATTAGTAATTTAATTCGACCAGGTACTTTAGCTGTACGACTTGCTGCCAATATAATTGCTGGACATTTATTATTAACCTTATTAGGAAGAACAGGACCGTCAATAAGCCTAATTATAATTAACCTATTATTAATTGCTCAATTAGCTCTTTTAACTCTTGAAGCAGCAGTAGCAATTATTCAATCATATGTATTTGCTGTGTTAAGTACATTATACTCTAGAGAAGTAGTTTAATTAAAATTTAATGTCAACACATAATAACCACCCGTATCATCTTGTTGATTTTAGCCCATGACCTTTAACAGGTGCACTAGCAGCTTTAACCACAACAGCAGGGCTTGTAAAATGATTCCATCAATATGATGCATCACTTCTATTCTTAGGTAATATTATTACAATTTTAACAATAATCCAATGATGACGAGATGTAGTACGAGAAAGAACCCTTCAAGGATTACATACCTCTAATGTAATCTCAGGATTACGATGAGGGATAATCCTATTTATTATTTCAGAAGTATTCTTCTTCGTTAGATTCTTTTGAGCATTCTTCCATAGAAGTTTATCACCAACAGTTGAATTAGGATTAACTTGACCTCCGGCAGGAATTACACCATTTAACCCTCTCGAAATTCCTTTATTAAATACAGTAATCCTGTTATCATCAGGTGTAACAATTACATGGGCACATCATAGATTAATAAGTAATAATTACACACAAACAGCCCAAGGATTATTATTTACAGTTCTGCTAGGTGTATATTTTACAATACTTCAAGCTTATGAGTATATTGAAGCACCTTTCACAATTGCTGACTCAACATACGGCTCTACATTTTTTGTAGCTACTGGATTTCACGGATTACATGTATTAATTGGGACAACATTTTTAATGATTTGCCTAGCACGACATATTAACTTCCACTTTTCTTCAAATCACCACTTTGGATTTGAAGCAGCCGCTTGATACTGACATTTTGTTGATGTAGTATGATTATTCTTATATATCTCTATCTATTGATGGGGGGGATAAATTTATATAGTATATTAGTATATTTGACTTCCAATCAAAAGGACTAAATAATTTTAGTATAAATAATAATAATTATATTAACAACAGCAATAATTTTAATTACCATCAGATTAATTATAATAATTTTAGCTTCTATTCTATCAAAAAAATCCTTTTACGACCGAGAAAAAAATTCACCATTTGAATGTGGGTTCGACCCAAAATGTTCTGCTCGTATACCCTTTTCATTACACTTCTTCCTAATCGCAATTATTTTTTTAATCTTTGATGTTGAAATTGCCCTTCTTCTACCAATTATTATTATCATAAAATGATCTAATCTATATTCGTGGGTAATAACATCAATTTTATTTATTTCAATTCTTCTGGTAGGTCTTTATCATGAATGAAGCCAGGGAGCTCTAGAATGAACTAAATAATCTTTACATAGGATAATAGTTAATTATAACATTTGAATTGCAATCAAAAAGTATTGAAAATCCCTCAATTTATCTTAAAACTAAAGTTTGTAGCGAACCGCAGTTAATTTCGACCTAACTAATGGTGTTAAAATCACCCAAACTTAAAACCCTTAATTGAAGCCAAATAGAGGCTTATCACTGTTAATGATATAAATGAATTTAATTCCAATTAAAGAAATATGTAATTCAAGAAAAAGCTGCTAACTTTTTTCTTTAGTGGTTAAATTCCATTAATATTTCTTCAATATTTATATAGTTTAGTAAAAACATTACATTTTCACTGTAAAAATAAAATAATAATTTTTATAAATATTTTAAGATATATATAATACCTACATTTAAAAGTAAAAATACTACCTTAACATCTTCAGTGTCACGCTCTAATTTAAGCTATTTAAATAATATAATATTAATAAAAATATTAAACCAATTCAAGACGTAAATATTACTAAATAAATTTTAAAATTATTAAATTGCATGAGAGTATTCATTTTACTAAAAATATGTATAAACATATAAATAGACTGAGCCCCAAAATACTCATTTCAACCCTGATCAACACTTTTGATAAATTGGTACCCCAACTTTAACGGACCATAATTCGTGTAAGAAGTAGAAATAGTAGGTATATATCATATATTACCTAAAAAATTAGTTAAATAATAATTTTTGATAAAATTCATATTTCAACTAATCTTAAATTGAAAAATTTCATAACCTAATAAACCACCTAATAAACTTACTGTTACCGTTATATATTTTATATAAAAAGGTAAACAAATTATAGCAGGTCTAGGAATGATTAATCAACTAAGTATTCTACCACCTATAATTGCCAAAAATAATAACCCTAATATCCCTTTTAATATAATCCAGTAACAATCAGTAACAGATCTAGTTCTAGAAAAATTAAAAATACCTGTTAATGTATAATAAGTTAAACGAAGAGAATAACAAACAGTTAAACCAGTAGATAAAAAATAAAGTACATAAATTAAAAAATTAATATTTCTTATAGAAATAAGTTCCAAAATTAAATCCTTAGAATAAAATCCAGCCAAAAAAGGTATCCCGCATAAAGCTAAATTAGCTACATTAAAACATGTACAAGTCAAAGGTAACATATTAATTAATCCCCCTATAAATCGAATATCCTGGGTATTCTTTATTCTATGAATTACTGAACCAGCACACATAAATAATAATGCCTTAAATAAAGCATGAGTTAATAAATGAAAAAAAGCTAAATAAGCATAACCCATTGATAATACTCTTATTATTAAACCCAACTGGCTTAAAGTAGATAAAGCAATAATTTTTTTTAAATCAAATTCATAATTAGCCCCTAACCCAGCTATAAATATTGTTAAAACAGAAAATAATAATAATAATTTTCTCAAATAAGTATTAATAAACAATAAATTGAATCGAATTAACAAATAAACACCAGCCGTTACTAAAGTTGAAGAATGTACTAATGCAGAAACAGGAGTTGGAGCAGCTATAGCAGCGGGTAATCAAGAAGAAAAAGGGATTTGAGCACTTTTAGTTATAGCAGCTAAAACAACTAATCAAGCAATAATTGTTATCTGGTAATCACCCCTCATAAATTCCAAATAATAAATGTAATTTCATCTACCATAATTTAACATTCAAGCAATAGATAGTAATAAAGCAACATCACCCACACGATTAGTTAAAGCAGTAATTATCCCAGCATTATAAGACTTAACATTTTGGTAGTAAATTACTAAACAGTATGATACTAAACCCAACCCGTCCCAGCCTAGTAAAATTCTAATTAAATTTGGTGAAATAATTAAAAATATTATGGATAATACAAATATTAAAACTAAAATAATAAAACGTCCTAAGTTCTCATCCCCACTTATATAATCATCTCTGTAATAAATTACTATAGAAGAAATAAATAAAACAAATCTTATAAAAATTAAAGATATTCAATCCAACAAAATAGTTATTACAACAGGGGAAGTATTTAAACTTAAAATCTCCCACTCAATAAAAATTACCAAATCATTAATAACAAAATATAAACCTCTAATAAAATTTAATAAAGAAAAAAATAAAAGAACAAAAAAAGAAATTAAACAAATAGATACATTAATTATTTAAAATGAAAAATCATATCTTTGACACCACAAATCAATATTTTTATTAAACTATTTAAATATAATCAAAGTATACAATATTCCCCCTTCAAAATTAATAAATTTAAAGGGATTCAATGCAATATTAATAAAATAAATTCACGAATACTACCATTGAAACATCTGTATAATCCTGAATAAATCTCACCATGTTGTCTATAAGAATATAAATATAAAGAATAAGCAGCTCTAAAAAATGATAATAAAGCAATAAATAATATTGTAAATCAAGATCAACCAACAATTCTATTCAATAAGCTAATTTCACCTAATAAATTTAATGAAGGGGGAGCTGCTATATTTGAAGAACTAAGTAAAAATCATCATAAACACATTCTGGGTATAAAATTTATTATACCTTTATTAATTAATAAACTACGGCTACCTCTACGCTCGTAACTAATATTTGCTAAACAAAATAATCCTGAAGAGCATAAACCGTGACCAATTATTAATGTATAAGAACCTCTGTACCCCCAATAAGTCATAGTTATAATACCAACAATAACCAAACTTATATGAGAAACGGAAGAGTAAGCAATTAAAGACTTTAAATCAACTTGACGTATACAAATTAAACTAACTATAACTCCCCCAATTAAAGAAACCACCACTCAAATAAAATTTAAACTCATACCTAAAGAAGTAACCAATTTTAAAACACGAACCATTCCGTATCCTCCTAACTTTAATAGAATTCCTGCTAAAATTATTGAACCAGAAATAGGAGCCTCAACATGAGCCTTAGGTAATCATAAATGAACCAAAAATATAGGTATTTTAACTAAAAAAGCAAACAAAATAATTAAATAAAATAAATAATTTTTAACAAAATCTTCACTAAATATAAAGTATATTAAACTTATATTTTCGTGGTATAAATAAAAAATACCAGATAATATAGGCAAGGACGCAAATAAAGTATAAAAAAGTAAATATACACCAGCTTGTAATCGCTCAGGTTGGTATCCCCAACCAATAATTAAAAATAAAGTAGGGATTAATCTTGACTCAAAAAATAAATAAAAATAAAATAAATTTAATGAAGAAAAAGTTAAGAATAATATTAATAATAAAAAAAAAATATTCAAAATAAAAAAATTTATATTATACCCAAAACGATTAACTCTTTCGCTAGCAGTTAACATCAGTACACAAATTCAAAAAGTTAACATAATTAATCCAAAGGAAATTAAATCAATTCCTATAAAATAACTCAAATAACAAAAAAGACTAGTAGGCTGTATATATATTATAAAAATTAGTCTTACAACGAATAATATGCATTGAACCAATCAATATGAATCTATTATAAAAGAAAAAGGAATCAAAAATAAAGTAATTATCAACACTTTTAACATTAAATTAAAATATTTAAAGATTGAAAATAATCATTTCCGTGGGTACGAGCTATACTTACTAAAATAGATAAACCCAAGGCCCCTTCACAAACTCTAAAAGTTAAAAAAATTATGGAAAAAAAAAATTCAAAATTAAAATATATTAATATCATAATTAATAAAAAAAATAAACTCAAAACAATAAATTCTAATCTTAATAATATACTAAGTAAATGTTTACGTTTCAACACATAAGATAAACATCCACAGATATATATTAAAATAATAATTAATAAATTAAATTCAACCATTAGTTTTAATAGTTTAAATAAAACATTGGTCTTGTATACCAAAATTAAGTAATTAACTTTTAAAACTTCAGAGAAAAGAAAATCTTCTTATCAATAATCTCCAAAATTACTATTTTAATTAAACTATTCTCTGCTCTGTATTAACTTATTATTAGCTTCATTAAATATTACTCTATCACTAAATTTTACTCAAACTAAACATCCCTTAGCAATAGGTTTAACTCTTTTAGTTCAAACTATTATTATTAGCTTAACTTGTGGGTTATACACTCATTCATACTGATTTGCGTATATTTTATTCCTTATTATATTAGGAGGAATATTAGTTTTATTTATTTACGTTACAAGCTTAGCATCAAATGAATTATTCTCATTCTCTTTTAAAAACCTAATTATATCCTTAATATTGATTAGTTTAATAATATTCACAATTACATTTATAGATAACTTAATAATCTTAATAAATAATATAGAAATAACTAATTTTAATTACAATAATTTTTTTGTAGAAAATGAATTAAGATTAATTAAACTATATAACAATCCAACAATAAATATTACTGTAATAATAATAAATTACCTTTTATTAACCTTAATCGTAGTTGTTAAAATTGTAAATATAAATTATGGGCCCCTACGACAAAAATTTTAATTAACCAATGAATAAACCTATACGTATCAGACATCCACTATTCAAAATTGCAAATAATGCTTTGGTAGATCTACCGGCCCCATCAAATATTTCAGCATGATGAAATTTTGGGTCGCTACTTGGACTTTGTTTAATTATCCAAATTGTAACAGGATTATTTTTAGCTATACATTATACAGCAGATATTAACTTAGCATTTAATAGAGTTACTCATATTATCCGTGATGTAAATTATGGATGACTAATTCGTACTCTACACGCAAATGGAGCATCATTCTTTTTCATTTGTATTTATATACACATCGGGCGAGGCCTATACTATAGATCTTATATATTTATACATACATGAAGTGTAGGAGTAATTATTTTATTCTTAGTAATAGCAACAGCATTCATAGGGTATGTTTTACCCTGAGGACAAATATCTTTTTGAGGAGCAACAGTTATCACAAATTTATTATCAGCTATCCCCTATTTAGGAACAACCTTAGTACAATGATTATGAGGGGGGTTCGCAGTTGATAATGCAACATTAACACGATTCTTTACTTTTCATTTCTTACTACCTTTTATTGTAGCCGCGGCTACAATAATTCACTTATTGTTCCTTCATCAAACAGGGTCAAATAACCCCTTAGGAATTAATAGTAATATAGATAAAATTCCTTTTCACCCATACTTTTCGTTTAAAGATATTATTGGATTTATTTTAATAACATTTATTTTATTAATAATTACATTATATACACCCTACGGCCTTGGTGATCCAGACAATTTCATCCCAGCTAATCCTTTAGTTACACCGGTACACATTCAACCAGAATGATACTTTCTTTTCGCTTACGCAATTCTTCGTTCCATCCCAAATAAATTAGGAGGAGTAATTGCTCTAGTCATATCAATTGCAATTCTATTTATCATACCCTTCTACTTTATAAGAAAATACCGAGGATTACAAACTTATCCTATTAATCAAATTTTATTTTGAATAATAGTAATAATTGTAATTCTATTAACATGAATTGGAGCTCGACCGGTAGAAGACCCATATATCATAGTAGGACAAGTATTAACCGTATTATACTTTATATATTACCTAATTAATCCAATAATTCATATAATATGAGATAAATTAATTTATTAATTAATGGGCTTGAATAAGCATATGCTTTGAAAGCATAAAATAATAGTAAAATCTATTATTAATTTTACTAATTTTATTTAACTATAATATATAACCCCATATAAAAAGCTTAAAACCAAATGCAAAAAATAAGAAATTTAAAGCTAAAGGAAGGTAACTTTTCCATGCCAAATATATCAACTTATCATAACGATAACGAGGTAAAGTACCTCGAGCCCAAATAAATAAAAAAGAAATAAAAACCAATTTTAAAAAAAAAATAAATCTAAATACTCCAGAACCAAGGAATATAACTGAATAAAGTATTCTCATAAATAAAATTCTTGCATATTCCGCCAAAAAAATTAATGCAAATCCCCCTCTTCTATACTCAACATTAAACCCAGAAACTAATTCTGACTCCCCCTCAGCAAAATCAAAAGGAGTCCGGTTAGTTTCAGCCAACATTGAAGTAACTCAAGCCAAAGAAATAGGAAAAAATATAAAAATAAATCAAATATAATCCTGATAAAACTCAAAATCAAATAAATTAAATCTACCAATCATAAATACTAAAGATAATATTAATAAAGCCATTCTCACCTCATATGAAATTGTCTGAGCTACTGCCCGTAAACCCCCTAAAAGAGCATAATTAGAATTAGAAGACCAACCAGCAATCATTACAGTATAAACACCTATACTAGTACAACACAAAAAAAAAAGTAAACCCAAATTAAAATTATATAAATTTGTTAAATAAGGAAAAATTATCCAAATTAATAAGGACAAAAATAAGCTAATAATAGGGGATATATAATATCTTAAATAATTAGATATAATAGGATAAGTTTGTTCCTTAGTAAATAATTTAATAGCATCACAAAAAGGTTGAGGAACCCCACAAAACCCAACCTTATTAGGGCCCTTACGAATTTGAATATAACCTAAAACCTTACGTTCTATTAAAGTCAAAAAAGCAACCCCTACTAATACTATAATAATCAAAATTAAACTCCCCAAAATAATAGTAAAAAAATCACTTATATACAATATTATTACATGTAAAATAATTTACATTATTGAATTCTAAATTCAATGCACTAATCTGCCAAAGTAATACTAATTTTAATTCTATTCAAACTAAAAAATTTAATTCAAATGATTGGTCCTTTCGTACTAAATCAAATTATTTCATTAAGGATAGAAACCGACCTGGCTCACGCCGGTCTGAACTCAAATCATGTAAAGTTTTAAAGGTCGAACAGACCTATTAATCTTAGCTTCTGCACTAAAAAATTTCTTTAATTCAACATCGAGGTCGCAATCTATATTATCGATATGAACTCTCCAATAAAATTACGCTGTTATCCCTAAGGTAACTTATTCTACTACTCAATAAGAATGGATCAAAAATTCATTAATTTATGTTTAAATATCAAAAGAGTTTTATTAATCTTCCTGTCACCCCAACAAAATAATATTTTAATAAAAACACTTTTTAATCTAAATAAAATTCATTAAATAATTATAAAGCTCTATAGGGTCTTCTCGTCCTCCAAAAAAATTTCAGCTTTTTAACTGAAAAATTAAATTATTAACTTTTAATAACGAGACAGATTAAACCTCATCCAACCATTCATTCCAGCCTCCAATTAAAAGGCAAATGATTATGCTACCTTTGCACAGTCAATATACTGCGGCCCTTCAATAATTCAGTGGGCAGGTTAGACCTTATATTATAAACAAAAAGACATGTTTTTGATAAACAGGTGGGTTTAATATTGCTGAATTCCTTATTATTATCTAAATACAAATTTTATATAAAACAAAAATAATACTAATTTTATCATTATTACTAATAAAATAAATTAATTAAAACTCCCTAATAAAAAATCTAAATTAAAATAAATTTTAATCAACAAAAAATTAATTATAACATTTTTTTAAAGAATAAAAATTTCTAATCCTATCAATCATAAAATTTCCAAAAAATAAATTATAGATAAAAATTCTAAGCTTATCCCTAAAATTTTTTTTATTAAAATAAATTAAATAATTAATCAATTATAAATAATTTAATATTAATAAATAAATTAAATTTAAATCTTAAAGAACCAGATACATTTAATAACGATTAACATCTAATTACTAAAATTTTATTAAAAATAATTTTGTAACAATAACTTTCATAAAAAAATTAGCTCTATTAAATTCGGGAAAATTAAACATAATTAATAAATTTTTGATAAACCCTGATACAAAAGGTACAAAAAATAAATTCTTCTTTAATAATAATTTATTAAATCCTAAAAATTTCCATCACTGTACTAATTTACTATTACTAAAATTATTTAATCTAAAGAATACATAAACAATTTATTAAATATATTTTAATTAAAAATTTATAAATTAACTACTAAAAAAAGTAAATATAAATTAATCAAATTAAATCGAATTGCACGACACACTTTTCAGTGTAAATGAAATGCTTAACTTATAAAGCTTTAATTTGCATTCTAGATACACTTTCCAGTACATCTACTATGTTACGACTTATCTTTAATTAAAAAGAGCGACGGGCGATGTGTGCATGCTTTAGAGCTTGAATCAAAAAAAAAATATATTTTAATTTACTATTAAATCCACCTTTTATAAAATAATTACAATCTCAACTCCGTTTAAATAAATTTATTGTAATCCATTTCCTCTTAATTATAAACTACACCTTGATCTGAAATACATTTTTATAAAAAATCTAGAATATTAAATCCTTATAAAATATTCTGATAACAACGGTATATAAGTTAAACAAAATTAAGTAAAATTTATCGTGGGTTATCGATTATGGAACAGATTCCTCTAAATAGACTAAAGCACCGCCAAATTTTTTAGGTTTCAAGATCATATCTAATACTACCTAGGTTCATATTAACATTCATTATAATAGGGTATCTAATCCTAGTTTAAAAATTAAAAATTTCATAGTTTCACTTACATAAAAAAAAATATAATAAAAATTTAAAATTTCACCTATAAATTAATTTATTAATTTCACCAAAATAAAATTAACTACTAACCAAGAAATTTTACCTGCCCAACTTGTATAACCGCGAATGCTGGCACAAGTTTATTCTGAACTTAAACTTTTACCAAATCTAAGGAATCTTAAAATTTAATACCAAATACTGCGAATAAAACTTATTATTATTAAAATATTTAATATCCACACAAAAATTTACATGTAAAATAAAGTAAAAGTAAAATAAAAGCTAAAATCAAACTTTCAACTAATTTAATGTCCCTCCGGGAATGGAGAATAGTAAAATGAAAAGTAAACCCCAATTAAATAAAAATATGCAAAGTCCCACCTAATACTTTTTCAATATCCCTGCCCCCAGGGTAAAATCATTTACATAATTTATTATTGCAACTGGTTCAACCATATTATCTGTAGTAATAATAAAATAGACAAATTAAATAACGCAATTTGATATTAAAAATAAGTTATGGTTCAATAAAATAAAGTAAAATTAAAATATTACTATTATTTTTTTTACTAAAAAGTAGGTCATAAAATAAAAGATGGTTCAATAAAATAATATTATAATAAAAATGTATAAAAAATTTTATTAAATTTTAAAATTCATATTTAAAATTTCTACTTTATAAAGCATTTTTTTGKWWRTMWAWATATAATATATTTATATATTCTATGCATATAAAAAAGTAGTATATAATAATAAAATTTTATGATATTTATATAAATATTTATATTAATGTTAATATATTAAATATTTAATAAACAAAAAAACTCAATTTTAATCGAATTTTACATAAAAATAATTATTTCTGGTGGAATCTTCAGAAATTTAATTATGAGTCATCTAAATATCTTTTTTAGATTAAATAT